CGATCCTGCCCCTGCTACGACATTTGCACATTTAGATGCTACTACCGTACTATCAAGAGGATTAGCTGCCAAAGGGATCTATCCAGCAGTAGATCCTTTAGATTCTACTTCAACCATGCTTCAACCTCGGATTGTTGGTGAGGAACATTATGAAATTGCGCAAAGAGTTAAGCAAACTTTACAACGTTATAAAGAGCTTCAGGACATTATAGCTATCCTGGGGTTGGACGAATTATCCGAGGAGGATCGTTTAACCGTAGCAAGAGCGCGAAAAATTGAGCGTTTCTTATCACAACCTTTTTTTGTAGCCGAAGTATTTACCGGTTCTCCAGGTAAATATGTTGGTCTAGCAGAAACCATTAGAGGGTTTCAATTGATCCTTTCCGGAGAATTAGATAGTCTTCCTGAACAGGCCTTTTATTTGGTAGGTAATATCGATGAAGCTACCGCGAAGGCTATGAACTTAGAAATGGAGAGCAATTTGAAGAAATGACCTTAAATCTTTGTGTACTGACCCCTAATCGAATTGTTTGGGATTCAGAAGTGAAAGAAATCATTTTATCTACGAATAGTGGTCAAATTGGCGTATTACCAAACCATGCTCCTATTGCTACAGCTGTAGATATAGGGATTTTGAGAATACGCTTTAAGGACCAATGGTTAACGATGGCTCTGATGGGTGGTTTTGCTAGAATAGGTAATAATGAGATCACTGTTTTAGTAAATGATGCGGAAAAGGGTAGTGATATTGATCCACAAGAAGCCCAGCAAACTCTTGAAATAGCAGAAGCTAATTTGAGAAAAGCTGAAGGAAAGAGACAAATAATTGAGTCAAATCTAGCTCTCCAACGGGCTAGGACAAGAGTAGAGGCTGTCAATGCGATTTCATAATTAAATTTGTGCATTCGAATAATCGAAAGAAGTTCTGTTTCTAAACCCTATCAAAATTGGATTCTGTCGAGTGAATCCAATCAATCAGAATCCAATTTTGATACAACGCAATTCAAAATAGAAATAAACCAAAATACAAAATCTATAAAAATAGAATGGAAGGGGTTGGGGCAAAAAACTTATTAGATACCATTGACTCGGGTATGTAATAAGTTCTACCTACTATTGGATTTGAACCAATGACTTCCGCCGTATGAAAGCAATACTCTAACCACTGAGTTAAGTAGGTCATTTATCATTCCAAAGAGAACCAAATGGAACCCACCCCGTCGATGGATTATAAATATCATATTCCTTATAAGCAATAATAATCTAAATTGAGGATGTTGGATCATAGAATATTCATCTTGACAACAAATTATAGACATGATAAAATATACATCACAAGCACTAAGGGCTATAGCTCAGTTGGTAGAGCACCTCGTTTACACGCGCGCCAATGTTTTTCAGGGAAGTCCATGATACAATCCACAAAATGGATCTTATTGAGAAATCGATGTCTTACTCCATAACTTTGAGGGAACAACAGCATGACAAACGGTTCGGTCCAATTTGGGTGCCACCAAACAGACCCCACCATTAATTTGATATATTGATAGGGTGAATACCAGTACATTCAATGCTAGGCATAATGAGTATAAGGTACTCAAAAAATCTCTTTTCGTCCTATGAACTTTAAGGTGTATGAAGTTTCATATTTTATTTTATAAGCGAAACGATAGAGACTTCATTTAACTTAAAATGATCTAGGCCAGAAGCAGACCTACGTCAAGATAACTCCACCTTTGAAACACCTTGCTTGTGCTCCTGGATCGGAATCCCAAATAATGAATCAGAGCACATGGAGCCATCTCCCTATCTTATTTATTTATTATTTTTCGGTCAAGAAAAAAAATGGCGGATTGGCTGATATTTCTATCAGTTAATGAAAGAGCCCAATGCAAAAAAAATGCATGTTGAGTCTTTGAAACAGTTCTGATCATTTTGATAATAATAAGTTTGATCTGTTTTACCGAGAAAGTCTACGGTTCGAGTCCGTATAGCCCTAGAGCCCTATAAAATGAAAAGTTGCTTGTAACCGACCGGTTGGTTCATCAAAACTCAATTTTTTTCCAGAAACTCACTCCCTAGCATCCAGAACAGAAAACTGAAAGAAAAGCGTATTTTATTTCAAGGGATCGAATTGATCCTTCCTTTTACAATCTACAAACCAACCTTTCGTCATTAATCTAATGTTCGGAGAGAAATTCCATATGAATTTTCCTGTCCACAATTCCACAATCACAATCAAGTGGTTGAGTTAGTGATACTCCCTTTCTTTGATATACCTAACCTTAATGAATTTTTGAAGTAAAATCATGGCACGCGCCAGGTGAAAAGCTCTTTGGAGTTTTTCACAGAGATCTAGGGAATAACCCAATATATTCGTGGACAAGATAAAGTTTATTGAAAAACGAATCTCTTTTGTAAGTTTCATTTTCAACAATGGCAAATAAGCTTTTTCTTCGTATAAACCTAGCGAAGCACAACAAAACAAAACAAAAGAGGG